AACCACTCAACCATCTTCTTCCTTCTAAGTAAACGTTTTTTTTTAAACGGGTCTATTTTTCGTACAGGAGTTGCAACTCCTGTACGAAAAATAGACCCGTTTAAAAAAAAACGTTTACTTAGAAGGAAGAATTAAATTGAATATAATATATAATATAAGTTAGTAGTAAGTATAGTATAATACAATATAAGTATAATTATAAATTGAATATAATATAATATATAATATAAGTTAGTAGTAAGTATAGTATAATACAATATAAGTATAATTATATGAAATAAAGGAGAGATAGCTAAGTGGTCTAAAGCAATAGACTGTAAATCTATTTATTTTATTTAAGATTAATCGTAGGTTCGAATCCTACTCTCTTCAGATATTATATATAAACTGCGTTTTTAGTTTAAATTAGGATAAAACGTCAATCTTCTAAATTGAATATTGAAGGTTCGAACCCTTCAAAACGCAAGTTATCTAATTTAAGGATTTAGATTCAAACTGAAAATATTTTAAACGTATAATTTATCAATCAAACAAAAAAACGAGGGGGTATAGTTTAATTTGGTAAAACATATGTTTTGCATACATAAAATTATTGGTTCAAGTCCAATTACTTCCAGTCATTTAACAATTATGATAAAAACTTATCAAATAAGTCCAGCAAGAGCTAATTCGTCTTATCATTATTTAACCAAATTTGATGGTGTTGACAACAAATTTTTAGAGTACAATTCTTATCAATTTAATACATTAGATTTAAATAGAATTTTTATCCAAATTAAACTTAATTCTTCCTCCAAAATTGATTTATTAACAACTACAATTTTATTTGAACTTTTAACGCAACAACGATCTTTATTTACAAGCTCAAGTAAATCTAGATTTTCAAAATTTTATAGTTTAAAAGTAACTATACGCAAAGATAAAATTTTAGCATTTTTGGACCCTTATTTACCTACTATTTTTTTAAACCCAATTAAATTATTTTCTTCACTAGTTTTTAAATCAGAAAATATAAATAAAAAACTCCATATTTTTTCTTCGAATCAATTTGTAGACAAATTAAACTATAATTTAAATGTGACTTATTTTATTCGAATTTCAAATTATTTAAATTATGAAAAAAAATTAAGTTTTTTACCAAATATATAGGTTATAAATGCTAAGGAGAATAGCTCAATGGTAGAGCTCTGGTTTTCAAAACCAATGGTTGGAGGTTCAAGTCCTTCTTCTCCTGATTGAGAAAAAACTAATCAAAATTATACGATGCAAACTCATTTCATCATCACAAGTCCTCTAGAACAATTCGAAATTGTAACAATTTTCCCATTTTCTATTTCTGGATTGAATTTTTCTTTAACTAATTCATCTTTATTTTTAATTATAGCGGTTTTTCTCTTGTTATTTTGAACTAGTCTTAGTTTTTATTCTAATACTCTAATTCCAAATAATTGGCAGTTAGTAAAAGAATCGATTTACGAGATAACAGCCAGTATGGTTCAAGACAATTTGGGTTCTAAAGGAGAATTTTATTTTCCTTTTATTTTTACTTTACATCTCCTTCTCCTTTATTGCAATTTAATTGGTATGATTCCTTATAGCTTTACAGTTACTAGTCATATAGTCTTTACATTTGGTTTGGCTTTATCAATCTTTATTGGTATCAATCTTATTGGTATACAAACTCATGGATTTAAGTTTTTTGCTTTATTTTTACCACGTGGAGTTCCTTTAGCCATTGTACCTCTTCTTATAACAATTGAATTTCTATCTTATATCGTAAAAGTTTTTACCTTATCCATTAGATTATTTGCAAATATGACTTCTGGCCACACTTTATTAAAAATCATTGCAGGATTTGCTTGAACGATGCTTTCAGCAGGTGGTTTATTAGCAATTTTTCATTTAATTCCTTTGGCTCTTTTATTAGCTCTTACCGGACTTGAACTTGCCATTGCTGGTCTTCAAGCTTACGTTTTTACCTTATTAACATGCATTTACTTGAACGATGTTCTAGATATGCATTAAATCAAAATATAAAATGCCACAATTAGACCGTATTATAGTATTCTCTCAAATTTTTTGATTATTTATTATTTTTGTTTTAATATATATTGTTTTAACTCATTTTTTTTTACCAAAGTTTATAAAATCTTTGAAGTCTCGAAAACAAATTATTGAGGCAAATGACACTGAGCTTTCTGAATTAACTTCTAAAATTATAAACAAGCAACTTTTGTTAAAACAACTTTTGTTAAAAAATTTAGTTATGGTAAATATTTCGTTAGGCCATGAATTTTCAATATCTAATACTTTACCAAAACTAGACATTCACAAAATTGATACCAAAATAAGTACAGTTACTCGTAACGTTTCTTTATATTGTGATGTTCAATTATTTAATTGTATTTTCTTTTATCCTAAACTCTTAAATATTACTTTTAAACCAGTATAACTAATTCATAAATTATGTATTTACTTATTTTATTTTTACCTTTATTGGGATCTTTAATATCTGGTTTTGGAGGTCGCTGGTTAGGTTGTCGTGGTACAAACACTTTTTCAACTCTTTGTGTAGTTGTTTCGTCATTATTTTCTTTGCTTGCATTTTTTGAAATTGGTTTAACAAATACTACTTGTACTATTTTTTTGGTATCTTGAATTAAATCTGGAGCTTTTTATGTTTCATGAGGATTTTTATTTGATAGTCTTACAGTTACAATGCTAGTTGTTATTACATTAGTTTCTAGTTTAGTTCATATTTATTCCATAAAATACATGGAAAATGATCCTCATCAACCGCGATTTATGTCTTATTTAGAAATTTTTACTTTTTTTATGTTAATACTAGTAACAGCTGATAATTTGATACAAATGTTTTTAGGGTGAGAAGGAGTTGGTCTTGCATCTTATCTTCTTATTAACTTTTGATATACTCGCTTAGCAGCTAATCAATCAGCAATTAAAGCATTAATTGTTAATAGAGTTGGTGATTTTGGTTTAAGTTTAGGAATTTTTTTAATCTTCTGAGTTTTCAATTCCGTTGATTATTCTGTAATTTTTTCTTTAGTTCCTTTATTCGATAATCAATTTCTAACATTTTTAGGCTTTAAATTACATGTTTTAACTCTAATTTCTTTATTTTTGTTCATTGGTGCTATAGGAAAATCGGCTCAATTGGGTTTGCATACATGACTTCCCGATGCTATGGAAGGACCTACTCCTGTTTCAGCATTAATTCATGCAGCAACGATGGTTACAGCAGGTGTTTTTTTGATGATTCGATTTTCTCCATTATTGGAATTCTCCCCTACAATTTTATTTATATTAATTACTTTCGGTTCTTTAACTGCTTTTTTTGCGGCGGTAACGGGTGTTTTTCAACATGATTTAAAAAGAGTTATTGCTTACTCAACATGCAGCCAATTAGGATACATGATTTTTTCTTGTGGAATGTCTTGTTACGATGTAAGTTTATTCCATTTAGCAAATCATGCATTTTTTAAAGCATTACTTTTTTTAAGTGCTGGCTCAGTAATTCATGCAGTTTCTAATGAGCAAGATATGCGACGTATGGGTTCTTTACTAAAGTTTATGCCTTTAACATATTCGGTAATGTTAATCGGTACATTAGCACTTATTGGATTTCCTTTCTTAACTGGATTTTATTCTAAAGATTTTATTTTAGAATTAACTCAAATTTCAAGTTATTCAAACTTGCAAATGTCTTATATATCTTTTGCATGTTGATTGGGTACAATGTCAGTTTTTTTCACTTCTTTTTATTCTTTTAGGCTAATTTATTTAACATTTTTAAATAACACTAATTTAGCTAAAAGTTCTCTTAATTTAGTTCATGAATCTTCGTTACTCATGATTTTTCCATTAATTATACTAAGTATTGGTAGTATATTTGCTGGTTATCTAATACGAGATTTATTTGTGGGTTCCGGAAGCGATTTTTGAGGTGCAGCAATTTTTATTTTACCTAAACATTCAACTTTTATTGAAGCTGAAGAATTACCTATTGTAGTTAAATGATTACCTTTTATATTAAGTTTACTAGGAATATTTTTTGCAAGTTTTGTACAAATATTTTTAAAAACTTTTTACTTTAAATCTAATTTACAAAACTTATTATCGTTTTTTACCTTCTTGATAAATAAAAAGTGGTATTGGGATGTGCTGTATAATCGTTTAATCGTTTTACCAATTTTGAACTTTGGTTATTCAATATCATTTAAAATTTTAGATCGTGGTTTTATTGAATTGAGTGGACCTTACGGATTTACTAAATTTGTTTCTTTTTGGTCTCAAATTTTAATTAAACTACAAACTGGTCAAATAACTCATTATCTTTTCTTTATGATTTTTACTTTTTGTTCCTTTTCAATTATTTTAGTGTATAGTTATATTAATCTTACTTTTAATTTATTATTACTCTTTTTCACTCTTTTTTTTTTCATCTAATGTAAAAATTACATAGAGTCTATAGCTTAAAGGTTAGAGCGTACGCGTGTGACATGTTGATATTATAAAGTATTAAATACATAATATCCTTTTTAACAGAAATGAATTAATTTTTCCATGTGAGTGTAAATCTCATCGTTTTAAGATTTAAACGCTTATTTGATTTATAACTTTGTTTAAAGTTAAAGCTAAGTCAAATTATAAATTTATGAGTACGTACAGGAACTTATTGAAAACATCATCACTCTAAAATACTAATGAAGAATAAAAAACTTAAAGCGTACATTTAGTTTAAAATCTATTAATTTCTGCGGTGTAAAATAAGACTCTAAAAATTTTAAAAAACGAAAAATTGAAACATGTAAATAAATAGGCAAGTATTTAGCAGCAAATGTTTTTCTGTAATGGAAAAAATATGCTAAAAATACTACTTAGAAGTTTCTAAAACGAAGCTGTATGATAAGAAACTATCATGTACAGTTTACTGCAAAGGTATAATTTAATTTATATCGATTGCAACTTGATAAGCGTAAAATTGATTGTTCGAATCAATCTAGACTCAAAATTCGAAAAAGAACTTACATAATCTTTTATGAATCTAAAACTTTTTAATCCTTTAATATTAACTTCCTTAACTCCTTTAATTGGTGTGTTTATTCTTTTATTGATTCCATCAGCAAAAGAAAAACTTTGTCGCAATTTTGCTTTATGAATATCATGCTTAACATTTCTTTTTTCTTTACTTTTGTGGATTCAGTTTAATTCAGGAACATCCTTTTTTCAGTTTTCAACTACTTTTCTTTGATTTCCTTTTTTCAATCTCTATTATACAATTGGAATTGACGGAATTTCTTTGTTTTTCATATTGTTAACAACTTTATTAATAATTTCTTGTATTTTAGTTAGTTGAAGTTCTATCCAAACAAATTTAAAAGATTACTTAATTTGCTTTTTAATTCTTGAATTTCTTTTAATTCAAGTATTTTCAGTTCTAGATTTGCTTTTATTTTATATTTATTTCGAAAGTGTTTTAATTCCAATGTTCTTAATTGTAGGCGTGTGAGGTTCTAGACAACGAAAAATTCGAGCTGCTTACCAATTTTTTTTATATACTTTAATTGGGTCTTTACTAATGTTATTAGCACTACTTAATATTTATTTCCAAACTGGAACTACTGACTTACAAATACTATGATATATTCAATTTTCTGAAATTAGTCAAATTTTCCTTTGACTTTCTTTCTTTGCAAGTTTTGCCGTAAAAATTCCTATGATTCCTTTTCACATATGACTTCCTGAAGCACACGCAGAAGCACCGACTGCAGGTTCTGTTATTTTAGCTGGAATACTTCTTAAAATGGGAGGATACGGGTTTTTACGATTTTCATTACCTATGTTTCCAGTAGCATCAATTTTTTTTACTCCATTTATATTTACTTTAAGTTTAGTAGCAATTATTTACGCTTCTTTAACAACACTAAGGCAAATCGATTTAAAAAAAATAATTGCTTATTCGTCTGTTTCTCACATGGGTTTTGTGACCATAGGAATTTTTTCTTTAAACATTCAAGGAATTGAAGGTAGTATTTTACTTATGTTAAGCCACGGTTTAGTTTCAAGTGCTTTATTTCTTTGCATTGGGGTTTTATATGATCGTTATAAAACTCGTGTTATTAAGTATTATTCTGGTTTAATTCAAGTAATGCCTCTTTTTGGAGTGTTTTTTCTTTTTTTTACATTCGCTAATTTAGGATTTCCTGGAACTAGTAGTTTTATAGGTGAAGTGCTTGTTTTACTTAGCTCCTTTCAGATTAATAAAACATTGACACTATTTGCGTCTTTAGGAATGATTTTTGGTGCAGCATACTCAATTTGATTATTTAACCGAATTATTTTTGGATCATTAAAATTAGGATATTTTTCTTCATTTCAAGACATTTCTCGTCGAGAATTTTGAATTTTGATTCCTTTAGCAATTTTGATTTTATGAATGGGAATTTATCCTAATTCTTTTTTAAATGAAATACATTTTTCTAGCGTAAATTTATTAGAATTAATTTCACACACATAAAAAACTATGATTACTTTTCAATGATTAATTGTCCGTGTTGTAGCATTATTCATAAGTTTAACAATACTAATCGATATTGAAATGTTCGTTGTCATGTTAAGTTTTTTAATAATACATATTAGTATTGGACTAAAAGCAATAATACATGATTACATACATTTTCAAAAAATTAAACTTATGTTGTTGATTTTGCTAAGAGTTTCAGCAATTGAAATTTCTAGATCGTTTAGAACTTTTTATATAATTATTAAAAATACTTAGAATGAACAACTTTTTATACGATATTTATCCAATCCTACCAGAAATATTTATTCTTTCAAATGTTTGTATTTTACTTGTTTACGGTGTTTTATTTAGTTCATCAATCAAATTAGGATATCCTCTGCTTGCTCAAAATTTAGGTTTATTATCTTGTCAAATATTAGGATGCAGCTTCATAATAACGTATTACCAAACTTTCCTTAATTTATCAAGTTGAAGTGACTTCTTCATTAATGATATATTTACGTTTAAAACAAAATGTTTAATTTTCTTAATGTGCTTAGGATGAATTTTAATTACTTTTTCTTATATCAATTACGAAAGAATTAATTCCTTTGAGTACTGAATTTTAATTTTACTTGCTATAGTAGCAATTTTGTTTATAATTCAATCCTATGATTTACTTACCATGTATCTTTCAATTGAATTTCAAAGTTTAATTTTCTATATTTTAGCAAGTTTTAAGCGAACTTCGGAATTCTCAACTGAAGCAGGGCTTAAGTACTTTGTTTTAGGTGCTTTTTCCTCAGGTCTTCTTTTATTTGGATCTTCTTTAATTTATGGATTAACAGGTTTAACAAATTTTTTAGATTTAGCAAAATTCTTTACAGGCATGCCAATGTTAGAATTATCATCATGAATTGGGCTTACTACTGGTTTCACTCTTATTCTTGTGTCTTTATTGTTTAAATTAAGTGCCGCACCATTTCATATGTGAGCACCCGATGTTTACGAAGGATCTCCAACATCTATTACATTATTTTTTTCGATTATGCCAAAACTTGCTATTTTAAGTTTATTACTAAAACTTCTTATACTTAGTTTTCATGATTTTATTACCTTTTGAAGAATCATTATTTTAATTTGTATAATATTTTCGATTATGATTGGAACTTTAAGTGCGTTTTCCCAAATTAAATGAAAACGTTTTATTGCGTACAGTTCAATCAGTCATGTTGGCTTTTTTTTACTAGCAATATTGTCAGGCAATTTAGAAGGTATATCAAGTTCCATTTTTTATGTTATTATATACGTAATTACTATGCTAGGAATATTTTCTTTTATTTTAACTCTACGATTTTACAATTATTCTTACCACTACCAGACTCGTTATCTTCAAGATTTAATTTCTTTATCAAGATTTAATCCTGCATTAGCAATTTCTTTAACTTTATTTTTATTTTCTATGGCCGGGATACCTCCATTAGGTGGGTTTTTTGCAAAATTATTTGTTTTATTGTCGGTTTTGCAAACTAAATCATTTGGAATTTCCATATTTGTTGTATTAATGAGTTGTATTAGTTGTTTTTATTACATAAAATTGATAAAAAGTATGTATTTTTCTTCAATAAATGAATGGAAAGTTTTGTATCCTATAAATAAACTGAATTCTTTATTATTAGGTTTTTCTTTGCTTTTTATTTCGTTTATATTTTATGATATTGAATTACTTTCAATTCTTTCGACATTAATGTCTTTTTCTTTTTTAAACTAAACTAAAATCTAAAAAAGCATGTTTTTACTTAGCTTACTTATAAAAATCATAACAATAATTTTGCCTTTGTTAGTTGCGGTTGCTTATATGACTTTAGCTGAAAGAAAAGTGATGGCAGCTATACAACGCCGTAAAGGACCTAACATTGTTGGTGTTTTTGGTTTGCTTCAACCTTTAGCTGACGGATTAAAACTTTTCGTTAAAGAAACGATCTTGCCTTCAAGTGCTAATATAATAATTTTTATTTTGGCACCTATTTTAACTTTTTTATTAGCATTAGTTTCATGATGTGTAATACCTTTAGGTGAAGGTATGGTTTATTCAGATATAAATATAGGAGTACTTTATATTCTAGCTATTTCTTCATTAGGAGTTTATGGTATCATAACGTCCGGTTGAGCAAGTAATTCTAAATACGCATTTTTAGGTGCTTTACGTTCCGCAGCACAAATGGTTTCATACGAAGTTTCTATTGGATTAATTCTAATTAACGTTTTGTTATGTAGCGGTTCACTTAATTTCACTGAAATTGTTTTAGCTCAACAATCTATTTGATTTGTTATTCCACTTTTCCCAATTTTTATTATGTTTTATATTTCAATTTTAGCAGAAACAAATCGAGCTCCTTTTGATTTACCTGAAGCAGAAGCAGAATTAGTTGCTGGTTATAATGTAGAATATTCAGCTATGGGTTTTGCCCTTTTTTTCTTAGGAGAATATGCAAATATGATTTTAATGTGCAGTTTAACAACGATTTTATTTTTTGGAGGTTGATTACCTCCATTTAATTTAACTATATTATATTGAATTTCCCCAACAGTTTGATTTGGGTTAAAAACAACTTTTTTATTGTTCGGATTTATTTGAATACGTTCTTCATTTCCTAGATATAGATATGATCAATTGATGCGTTTAGGATGGAAAATACTTTTACCTTTATCTTTAGCTTGAGTTTTCTTAATTTCTGGAATTTTGTTGAGTTTTAATTGGTTACCTTAAAGTTATTTAAAAATGAAATTAATTTTTACTGAATACTCTGCAATTTTAATTTTTTTTGCTATATCTTCTCTTTTATCTTCTGTGATATTTTTACTTTCTTATTTTTTAATTCCTCAAAAACCAGATCAAGAAAAAGTTAGTGCTTATGAGTGCGGATTTAATCCGTTCGATGATGCTCGAGCAACATTTGACATCAGATTTTATTTAGTTGCTATTCTTTTTTTAATATTTGATTTAGAAATTAGTTTTTTATTTCCATGATCATTAGTACTCGGAGAAATATCCATAATTGGTTTTTGAAGTATGATTGTTTTTTTAGTAATATTAACGATTGGTTTTATTTACGAATGATATAAAGGAGCACTTGAATGAGAATAACAATAATCAAAAATTTAACCTAAAACGAAAAATTGCTAATTATTTGATCCCATTCCGAACTCACATATAATTTTTTCTTTATTGAGACTACTATGTAAATAATGGGAATATCAATCGGTTAAAATATTTTAAACTATTTATATGGAAAATAAAAGCAAATTAATAGTGTTATCAATTCTGTTTACACCTAATAATATATTATATTATGCAACACAATTAAACGGTAATATTATATTTTGAACATCATCAGGTGTCCACAAACAAAAAAATACTAAAAAAGTAACATTAATATCAATTACAACTGTGATCAATTATATTAAGTATAAGTCTGTCAATTACAAAGGAATTCACATAAGAACAAAAGGATTTAGTAAAAACAAAAAATTAGTTATAAAACAATTAAAACAATCAACTTTAAATATTTTATCAATTTCTGATAAAATATCGTGACCACATAATGGATGCAAGAAACGAAAAATTCGTAGAATATAATTGACGAAATAGTTCAATTGGTTAGAACATTGGAATCATAATCCAAAAGCTATAGGTTCGAATCCTATTTTCGTCAATTATATTGGCTAGATAGCAGAGTGGTTATGCATAAGATTGCAAATCTTAAAAAGATCGGTTCGAATCCGATTCTAGCTTTTTATAAAGCGAGAGGCTTACAATTATATATATTAAATTATTTGAAAAACTATGAACGTTACTCTTCAAAGCGCAAAAATGATAGGTGCAGGATTAGCAACTATCGGTTTAACTGGTGTAGGTGCTGGTGTAGGAATTGTATTTGGATCTTTAGTTATGGCTTATGCACGTAATCCATCATTAAAACAACAATTGTTTGGTTATACTATTTTAGGTTTCGCACTAACAGAAGCTGTGGCATTATTTGCTTTAATGATGGCTTTTTTAATTCTGTTTACTTAATATTAATTACATAGGGTATAACGTAAAAGGTTAACGTGTTTGCTTTGGGAGCAAAAAATTGTAGGTTCGAATCCTACTACCCTAATAAAATTAGATGAATGGCTGAGTGGTTTAAAGCATCAATTTTGAAAATTGACATAATATTTTTATCGTGGGTTCGAATCCTACTTCATCTAAAATAATAGCTTTTTGTCTAGATAGCTCAGTGGTAGAGCATAGGGCTGAAAACTCTTGAGTCATGGGTTCGAATCCCATTCTGGACAATTAATTTACAAATATGTTTATCAAATTTAAGATTTCTAATCGCCCCATAGCACCACATTTGTTAGTATATACTCCACAACTATCTTCTTTATTTTCTATCTGACATCGAATTTCAGGAGTTGGATTAGCTTTTTTCTTTACGACTTTCTTAATATTTATTAGAATAATTTTGAGTTCGAATTTTGCTTGTAATCTTTTAACTCTTATTTCATTTGAAATTTCCCAATGAATAATTATTTATTTCAATTTATTTATATTGTTATTTTTATTCTATCATTTATTTAATGGTACAAGACATATAATATGAGATTTTGGTTTCTTACTAGACATAAAATACTTATCTAAGTTTTCGCTATTCCTTTTAGTTTCGCTATCTTTAATCTTAATTTTTCAATAGTATGATTATAAAAAACCTAAACCAAAAAATTATTACAATAGACAATTCTTCGCCTTACCAAAAGTTTATTCGTATATATAGATGAAACCCAAATTTAAACTTAAATCCTTGGTTTTCAATTTTCCCAATCTCAACAAATAATTGTGGTCCAATGATTTTAGATGCACTTATCCAAATAAAAAACATACAAGATTCATCTTTAACTTTTCGTCGTTCCTGTAGAGAAGGTATATGTGGAAGCTGTTCTATGAATATTGATGGCACAAATTCATTAGCTTGTCTTCGATCATTAAATACTAAAAGTAATTTTATTACTATTTATCCATTACCACATACTTATATAATAAAAGATTTAGTTCCAGATTTATCGAACTTTTATGCTCAATATAAATTGATCAAACCTTGATTAATCAATAAAATTGGTTTTTCATTAAAGGAAAATTTACAATCTAAAATAGATAGACTTGAATTAGACGGTTTATACGAATGTATTTTATGTGCTTGTTGTTCTGCAAGCTGCCCAAGTTATTGGTGGAATCAAGACAAGTACTTAGGCCCTGCTATATTATTACAAGCCTATAGATGAATCGTTGATTCTCGAGATAATTCTACTGAAAATAGATTAAATTTTCTAAATAATAAAATGCGATTATTTAGATGTCATACAATAATGAACTGTAGTAAGACATGTCCTAAATCTTTAAATCCGGGTAAAGCTATTGCTTCGATCAAATATAGAATCATAAATAATTAAGGCGAAGAATGGGATTCGAACCCACGTCCTTCAGATTCACAATCTGATGCTCAAACCTACCGCGCTCGCTTCGCCTTAACGCGGAAATAACTCAACTGGTAGAGTATAATCTTGCCAAGATTAAAGTTGAGGGTTCGAATCCCTTTTTCCGCTAAACGAAAAAAAACAATAAAATGAACATAGATATCTTCTTGTTTTACTTATTTTCGATATTTGCTTTAATCTCTTCATTGATGGTTATTGGTTTAACAAATGCTGTTCATTCCGTACTTTTTCTTATCCTTGTTTTTTGCAATGTTGCAGGTTTACTTTTATTATTAGGACCTGAATTTTTTTCGTTTATGCTTATTATCGTTTATGTAGGAGCAATTGCCGTTTTATTTTTATTTGTTGTTATGATGCTAAACATAAAACTTAAATCCACAAATATTAGTTTTTCATCGTTATGGCCAATTGGAATCTTAACATTTGTTATCTTATTGAGTCAGTTTTTTAGTTCATTCTATGAATTGGATTTAGTGAAATTTCAAGGAAAGGAATTATTTTTTATTTCTTGAGCAAATGAAAATTCAAATTTGACAAATATCAAAGTAATTGGGAAAGTTCTTTATACACATTTTAATTTACTTTTTTTAATTTGTGGTCTAATTTTATTAGTAGCAATGATTGGGGTAATTGTGTTAACTATGCACCAACGTGTGGATGTTAAGAAACAACAAATAGCTTTACAATTAGCTCGTACAGCTCCAAATGTTATAAAATTTATAATATTAAGAAGAAAAAGATAAGCGGATATGACGAAATTGGTAGACGTATTAGATTTAGATTCTAATGATTAAATCGTGAGAGTTCAAGTCTCTCTATCCGTAGTATAAATTAAAGATGTATTTTAAATTAAAATACATCTTTAATTTATATTTTAAATTATATTTTAAACTCCAGAAGGAATTTTTCAATACGGCCTAAAACGGGCAGTAGAATAATAAAATAAATAAAATAATAAATACTAGCAATTTGACCTATTATCACGTATGGATTTTCTACAGGCATTCCACCAATCCATCCTAATATAAGACAACAACTTATCATAACTCAATAAAATAATCTGTATAAAGGTCTAAAACGAGAGCTTCTAATTTCTGTACTATGAATTCATGGTAAAAATGCAAGGATTGCAATTGCAGAAATCATTGCAGTAACGCCACCTAATTTATGTGGAATACTTCTCAATATCGCATAAAAAGGCAAAAAGTATCATTCAGGAACAATATGAGCAGGTGTAACCATTGGATTAGCTTCAATATAGTTATCAGGGTGTCCTAAAACATTTGGTGAAAAATAAACAAAAATGCTAAAAAAGATAATAAAAATTACCATACCTAAAAAATCTTTTACAATAAAATATGGGAACATACTAACTTTATCTACATTCGAATCAATTCCTAAAGGATTACCAGAACCATCTTGATGCAAGATTGCTAAGTGCACTAAAGAAACTGCAGCAATTACAAATGGCATTAAATAATGTAAACTGAAAAATCGATTTAATGTTGCATTATCTACTGAAAATCCACCTCATAATCAAGTTACAATAGAATCTCCTATAAAAGGAACAGCAGAAACTAAATTGGTAATAACAGTTGCGCCTCATAAACTCATTTGACCTCAGGGTAAAACATAACCTATGAAAGCAGTTAAAATCATAAGTAAAAGAATAAGTACTCCTATTACTCAAACTCAATGTCGCGGTTTAATATAGGAACCAAAATATAATCCTCTAAAAATATGGATGTAAACTACAATAAAAAACATGGATGCTCCATTTGTATGTATGTAACGTAACAATCAACCGTAATTTACATCACGCATAATATGTTCTACGCTAGCAAAAGCTAAATCTACATGGGGAGTATAATGCATGGCTAAAAAAATTCCTGTTAATATTTGTACTATCAAACAAATTGAAGATAAAAAACCAAAATTTCATGCATAGTGAATATTTATAGGAGTTGGATAATCAATTAAATGATCATTTACAATTGATATAAGAGGACGCTTAATAAAACGCATAAATTTTTAATTTTTAATCCGAAATTTTTGAGATAAAAAAGTTACTCGCTACTGGACTCGAACCAGTAACTTTTAATAAAGAACGGATTTTAAATCCATCGTGTTTACCTTTTTCACCAAGCGAGCCTTTCTGTATTTCTGGTACAAAAGGATTCGAACCTTTAAATGCTAGCATCAAAAGCCAGTGCCTTACCATTTGGCGATGTACCAAAGCGGGTAATGGGATTCGAACCCATAAATTTTAGTTTGGAAAACTAATGAATTTACCAAATTCTTCTATACCCGCTAAACTTAATTAGTTTTTAGTTGATTAAGACGTTCTCGCAACGAAATTTTATGAAAACACAAAAAATATTGAATCTCTAAATTATGTTTACAAAAATATTGAATTTTCACAACTTTATTTAATTTTCGAACTAAAAGTAATGTAAGTAACTTTGCAGTTTGTTGTTCCAAGTTTTGGATAAATTTGATTTTTTTTGGATAAATAATTTTAGATTCATTAGAATAATGAATCGGTAAATTATCTGAGACTAAAATTCCTAATTTTAAAAAATAATATTTTAAGTTTTTAAAATGAGTTGTCAAATTTTTAAACTCATTTTGCAGTTTGATAGTACGGATTAAAATAACTAGTAATTGACTTAAAGAAGTTATTAAAGAAGTTTTAGTTTTTAAAGAACGTGCAGTTAAATCATTATAAAAAGTTTCATTTAGCTTATTAAATGTTATAAAACAAAAAGTTACAAAACAAATAAGAATAAGGGTTTCTTCATTAAGAATAATAATGTTCTGATAAATTAAAATAAATGAAGTTAAGCTAATAAGACTAAGATTAAGCATTTTTTATTATTTTTAGGAACCTCCTCACCAATAAATAGATACAAATAAAAATAACCAAACAACATCCACAAAATGTCAATATCAAGCAGCAGATTCAAATCCAAAATGATGTTGTTGGGTTAATTGATATTGCAGTAATCGAATTAAACAAACTGCTAAAGAAATTGTTCCAACTAAAACATGAAATCCATGAAATCCTGTAGCCATGTAAAATGTTGAACCATAAATCCCATCAGATAATCTGAAATCAGCCATACTATATTCGTATGCTTGAAATGTAGTAAAGACAATTGCTAAAACAATTGTTAAAAATAAACTTAAAACTGATTGATTACGTAAATTTGAAACTAAAGAATGGTGACATCAAGTTACAGTACAACCTGAAAGTAATAGAATTAAAGTATTTAAGAAAGGAATTTCTCAAGGATTTAAAACATTAATTCCTTTTGGAGGTCAAATAGAACCTATTTCAATTGTAGGAGCTAAACTACTATGAAAAAAAGCTCAAAAAAAAGCAAAGAAAAATAAAATTTCAGATATAATAAATAAAATGACTCCGAATCTTAGTCCTTGCTGTACAATTCCTGTATGATGACCTTCAAAAGTAGATTCTCTTATTACATCACGTCATCAAGTGAACATAACTAATAACAAACAAAAAAAACTGATTGATAAAATGAAACTTCCATTTACATAAGCATGCATATACATAACACCTCCAATTGCACATGAGAATGCGCAAAGAGAAGCTACAAAAGGTCAAGGGCTTGGATCTACAAGATGAAATGGATGTCTTTGAACAGATTTAGAGATTTGAGATAAAGTAGTCATTTTATAACATTTAATTATCAATTTTTTTATTAGAAGAATTTTTTTTATTCTTTTTAAAAAAGTAATTGAGTGGTTTAAATAAATCTGCTATAATTTGCGGATTTAATCGAAATAGTATAAAAAATAAAATTATTATCAATACTAATTGAACTAAACGAAATTTTCATAATTATTCATTTAATTTATTAGAAATTCATGAAACATAATTCGGTAACGAAGTAGCTTCAACTACAATTGGCATAAAACCATGATTTATGCCACAAATTTCACTGCATTGGCCATAATATACACCTTCACGCTTAATAAATAAAGAAGTTTGATTTAAGCGACCAGGTATTGCATCACATTTACTCCTAAAAGATGGTACGGCTCAACTATGTAATACGTCAGCTGCAGTTACAATTACTCGAATATGTGTATTAATTGGTATTACCATCCGATTATCCACCTCTAGTAATCTAAATTGTCCAATTTCCAAGTCTTCTTCAGGAATCATATAACTATCATAATTAATTGAATCATCATCTTCGTTAAGATAATCTGAATATTCATAGCTTCAGTATCATTGATGACCTAAAGTTTTAATTGTAATTGCTGGAGAGATAATTTCGTCCATTGCATATAGAAGAGAAAAAGATGGTACTGCAATTATTAAAAGAATAAAAGCCGGCGTAACAGTTCAAATCATTTCAATTAATGTCCCATGAGTTAAGGATGAAGGAATCTTATTTTGATTTTGTTCAAAATGTCATAAAGTACGTCCTAACATTCATGAAACGAAAACAGATATTACACAAATAAAAAACATTAAATCATAATGTAAATTAATAATACCTTCCATAATTGGAGTTGCAGGATCTTGAAAACCAATTTGTCAATTTTCTGCTACATCCGTTGTTATAACAGCTGGATAAAAATTTAGTATGTTATTCATTTTTAGTTACTTTTTGTTTCATAAATTAAAGGCATTTCTTCAAAAGTATGATAAGCAGGTGGTGAAGTTACAATTCATTCTAATGTAGAAACTCCATACGTTTTTGATTTGTTAAATTCTCAAGGAAAATTAGTACAAGGATTATTCGATGTTAAAGAAACAAATACAATATAAAAGAAAAATAATGTGCTAAAAAGTGCAATATATGAACCATAAGAAGCAATTAAATTCCAACCAGCATAAGCATCAGGATAATCAGGAATTCGTCTTGGCATTCCAGCTAAACCTAAAAAATGCATAGGCATAAAAGTAAGATTTACTCCGATAAAAGTAGATCAAAAATGAATTTGGCCTAAAGTTTCAGGATATTGCAAACCAGTTATTTTACCAAACCAATAATAAAATCCTGCAAAAATTGCAAAAACAGCTCCCATTGAAAGTACATAATGAAAATGCGCAACTACATAATAAGTGTCATGAAGGCTAATATCTAAACCTGAATTAGCAAGGACTATCCCAGTTAAACCACCAATAGTAAATAAAAAAATAAAACCAATAGCAAATAACATTGGAGTTTTTAAGTGGATAGAACCTTCTCATATTGTTGCAATTCAACTAAATATTTTAATTCCCGTTGGAACAGCAATAATCATTGTTGCTGCTGTGAAATAAGCACGTGTATCAACGTCTAACCCAACAGTATACATATGATGAGCTCAAACAATAAAACCTAAAACACCTATTGATACCATGGCGTAAACCATTCCAATGTAACCAAAAACTGGCTTTCGAGAAAATGTTGAAACAATATGACTAATCATGCCAAAACCTGGAAGTATAAGAATATAAACTTCGGGATGTCCAAAAAATCAAAACAAATGTTGGTATAAAATTGGATCTCCTCCACCTGACGCATCAAAGAAAGAAGTATTGAAATTACGATCAGTTAAAAGCATTGTAATAGCTCCTGCTAAAACAGGAACTGCCAATAAAAGTAAAAATGCTGTTACAAGTATTGATCAAACAAAAAGAGGAATTCTATACATACTCTGTCCAGGACTTCTCATATTTAAAATAGTAGAAATAAAATTTACAGCTCCTAAGATTGAAGAAGCACCTGATATATGAAGACTAAAAATTGCTAAATCTACAGCACCACCTGAATGACTTTGAATTGAGCTAAGTGGTGGATAAACAGTTCATCCAGTACCAACACCTACTTCAACAAGTGCTGACATAAGTAATAAGCATAAAGAAGGAGGTAATAATCAAAATGAAATATTATTTAATCGCGGGAAAGCCATATCTGGGCTACCAATCATTATTGGAACTAATCAATTTCCAAACCCACCAATCATTACAGGCATAACCATAAAAAAAATCATAAGAAATGCATGAGCTGTTATAAGAACATTGTAAATTTGGTGATTTCCTAAGAGTAAATGGTTACTGGGTTGAGCTAACTCCATACGAATTAACATTGACATGCATCCACCTAAAACACCTGAAAAAGCACCGAAAATTAGATAAAGAGTACCAATATCTTTATGATTTGTTGAAAAAATTCAACGAGAAATTCATTGAGTAAAAAATGATTGCATGTTTTATACTTTATTTAACTTCATTAATCTATTTTATGAATCGAGAGAGGCGGGACTTGAACCCGCAACTTTTAGTGCGACAGACTAACACTCAACCTTTAAGTTTCTCTCCCTTATTTTTTGGTTTATTTAGAAGGAAGTTGTACTTCCACAATTCTAAATGAAGTTTTTTTTCTTAAAATACTTGAAATTTGAGTTAATTGATGCTTAGAAACTCCTTCAAACTCAAATAAAATAGAACCTGGTCGTAAGAAAAACGCTCTAGAATAAACTGCCCCTTTACCTTTACCCATTCTTGCTTCAGAACTTAGTTTTGTTAAAGTTAAGTTAAATGGAACTAAGGATCAAATTTTAATTAGTTTTTTATTTCCAGACAGATTTTTGAGAAATTTTAAGCTTAAACGTTCTATTAAATTAAATTGATTTTCTGTTATTTTACTAAAAGATAATATTTTGAGACCAAGTCTTCCAAATTTTAATGTATGATTACAATGTCTATGCTTTAAGGAAAAAGAATTATGAGTTTTTTTGATTATAACCATTTATAAATTTTTTAGGGGTAAAAAAAAGCCATACTTGAACTCCACAAGTTCCTAACTTAGTATGAATTTCTATATTCGAATATTCTACAAAACTTGACAAATTGGTTAATGACAATGTACCAATAGTTTGATCAAAACTTTTCGCCATCTGATTTGAACTATCAAATCGACCAACCAAACGAATTTTGAACCCAACTAATTTTGTTTCGATAAAACCAAATTTAAAATGCATTACTTTTGAAGAATTTAATTGATCTTGTAAAAAGTTACATAGAATTACTATTATTTTTTTTGGTCCTAGTTTCTGTTCTACTAAGTATTTTGTATAAAGAGTTAAAAAATTAGATGTCAAAGATCATTTTGAATTTAAATAAAAGTGAAATATAAATTTATTAGAACATCAATTAGATAATAAATTGGATAATTGTTTAAAATTAGTTAAGTTAAGTTTTCCATTGTTAAAAGAAGGAGAAAAATAAATACTTAAAAAAGTTTTATTTTTATGCATTTTCCATTCATAGTAATTTATTTGAAAGCCATTTAATTTTACGTATCTAATTATAAAATTTTGCAAGTTTAGTTGATTGTTTACAATTGAGAAATAATTTTTGAATGATTTACCGTAAATTTGTAATGTAGAATTTCAAACTTGAGTTGTTCCAAGTCTAAAACTTATTGGATTAATTTTTTGTGCCATTGTATAATTTTGAATTTTGGTTAAGTTAGATTAAAATCTTTTTTGAATAATTTCGTGTTTATTACTAAATTTATTACTAAATTTAAATTATAAATCGATCAATCTAATAGTCTTTTAGATTATTCCTGAAAAATAAAAAAATAGCTTTGATACTTTTGATTCTTTCAGTATTTAAGCGTAAATTAACGTAGCTATTTGACTATGCTAAAGGATTAACAATCGATATACCAGTGGTTAACATATCTTGGTCCTCTCGTACTAAAGATAGATTTTTTATTTTTCTTTACTTACAGTAGATAGGGACCGAACTGTCTCACGACGTTCTGAACCCAACTCACGTACCTTTTTAACTAGCGAACAACTAGACCCTTGAAATTTGCTTCAACTTCAGGATAAGATGAGTCGACATCGAGGTATCAAACCGTGACATCAATACGAACTCTCAATCACGATGAATCTGTTATCCCTAGAGTTCCTTTTATCTGTTGAACGATATTAATTCCACACTTAAATATCGGGTCATTATGACTGACTTGCGTCCCAATTTGATTTATCAATCTAATTGTCAAGCAACTTTTGCCATTATACATTTTTGTAATATAAGTTACCTTCGTACACCTCCGTTACATTTTAGGAGGTACTCGTCCCAAGTAAACTCCCTTTTTTGTACGGTTTTTATTAATTTAAATTAATAAATAAGTAAATACTATATATTTGAGTGGTATTTCATAGTTGTGTGTACTTCCACTTATTCTATACAATTATATAATTTTTACAATACAAAAATAGAGTAAAGGATCTAGGGTCTTTCCGTCTTACTGCAAGTAACCTACATTTTCATAGGTTTTGTAATTTCGCTGAATTCATATTAGAGACAGTAAAGCAATCGTGACGCCATTCATGCAGGACGGAATTTACCCGTCAAGGAATTTCGCTACCTAAGGATTCTTATAGTTAGAACCGCCGTTTACTTGTAATTAAAATTTGAGCTTAAACAAAAATTATTATTTTCAAGCACTGGGCAGGCGTCAGACTCTATACTTTTTTATAAATTAGCAGAGTCCTGTGGTTTTGATAACCAGTCGTTACTTTTTATTTAATGCTACCTTATAAAAGGTTCTCTTTATTGCGAACGTACAGAGTTAATTTGCTGAATTCCTTTAATATGATTTTTTCATTCACTTTAATCTCTTCGATAAATTTACCAGTGTCGGTTTAAGTACGGTCTTAATTTGTTATAATTTTTTCTTGAAAAATTAAGTTTGATTTTTTTCCACAAAAAATTTAAAAAGTTTTATTAATTAATTTTTTTTCATAATTTAATACATATAACTGGTTTATTAATAATTCCTGTCAAGTACAACTTTCATTCACCTCTTAAGGACCGACTAACTCAACGAATTTGAAATTACGTTGAAACCCTTAAACTTAAAGCGACTATGATTTGTTAACATAGTTTTCGCTACTCATGTCAGCATTAGCACTTCTGAATTAATTTATTTATTTTTCAAAAAATAAAAAGATTACAGAACGTTTCACTACCATTACAATGTAATCCACTACTTCGATATATAACTAAAGTCTTCTTAAATTTTAACTTTAACAAAGAAAAAAATAATGAGCTAAAACGCTATCTCTAATGAAAGACTGCTTCTAAGCCTATCCACATTAATATTTGATTCTTTTTAAAGCTTTTTCACTAAGTTACAATTTCAAGATCTTAGTATGTGATTCGGATTGTTTTCCTCTTGTCTATGGACCTTTTCGCTCAAAGACTGTCTATTAACTTTATTAAATTATAATTGGGAGTTAGATTAAACTCAGTAAGTCGTTACACCCCTTTGCTTATTGTGTACTCTATCTAAAATTTAATCTTGAATTAGTTAATGATGTACTAAAATACATTTCGTGAAAAACCGGCTATCTCCAAGTTTGATTAGTCTTTCGCTCCTATTCATCAGTCATCTCCACATTTTGCTACATGTGTGAGTTCAGCCCTAAAAAACATGTTAATGAATTTTCAGCTTGCTGATGAATAGATCACTTGGTTTCAGGTTTAATAAATATTACTTTTAATCGTTTCGATATTAATATTTGAACTTGCTATATTTATTAACTTACTGACTCATTATGCAAAAGGCATTTCGTTATTTTTAATAATTTCGAGTTGTTATAAGCATTTAATTTCAATTTATCCTTACGGAATTTTTCACCTTTTCTTTACAGTACTCGTTTACTATTGATTAAAAAAATTTGGTTGGCTTAGAAGGTGGATCTCCTTTGTTCATACAAGATAACTTTTCGTACTACTTAGTTTTGTTATATTATTTCAGTTTAATACAGGGCTTATACCTTCCAAAGCAATAAATAATTTTTTAACTGAATTTTAATATAATAGCCTTTTTGCTTTCATTCACCATTACTTACAATTTCTCGTTTGATTTTTATTAACGATACTAAGATGATTCAATTCTCGTTACTATATGTAAAAATTAAGCTGAGTTTACTCTTAGGAAATTTACGGATCACAAGCCTATGCTTACTCATAACTTTCGTAGCGTGACGTCCTTATTTTTTTATCAAGGTTTTCATTTAATGCTTGTTTTAAAGATTCTAAAATTTCTTAACCAAAAATTTAACCTTTCATAAGGTTCATCAATTCAACTGTTATCGTGCTTCGTATACGATAATATATAACTAAAATTGCTAATCCAATTGAGGACTCTGCAGCTGCAACTGTTAAAATGAGTAAGGAAAAAATTTGACCTATAATGTCATCTAAACGTATTGATGAAAAAATTAAATTAAAACTAATTGATAAAAACATCATTTCAAGTGACATTAACATAACAAGAATATTTTTTTGATTTAAAAATATTCCTAGTAAACTGACTAAAAATAATAAAGATGAAATATTTGTACAATTTAATTGTTGAAACATATTTTTGATTAAGTTTTATTTATAAATGGGGTAGTAGAAATATTTAATTATTTTCCAGCCGCAGGTTCCCCTACGGCTACCTTGTTACGACTTCACTCCAGTTTTTCTTTTACTATAAAATTGTTAAACATTTTTCAAGCAAAAAGAATTTCCATAGCGTGACGGGCGGTGTGTACAAGACTTAAGAACAAATTCACCGTAACATTCTAATTTACGATTACTAGCAATTCCAACTTCATATTTTCGAATTTCAGAAAATAATCCGAATATAATTTTGTTTAAAAGGTTTGCTAAAACTCACGTTTTTGCTACTTTTTGAAAAAATTATTGTAGCACATGAAAGTAGCCCAATTTATTAGGGTCATGAGGACTTGACGTCATTCTTACCTTCCTCCAAGATATCTTTAGCAGTTTATATTCAAAAATATATAAGAGTTTCGTCCGTTTATTGGAATGAACCAAACGCTTCACAGCACGGACTGACGACAGCCATGCAACACCTGTAATTAATTATAATTATACAAAAATTGGTAAGATTTTGCGCGGATTGTCGATTTAAACCACATGCTCCACTGCTTGTGTAAGTCCCCGTCAATTCCTTTGAGTTTTAATTTTGCAATCGTAGTTCCCAGGCGAAGTGTTTAACACGTTAGCTACATTTCTGAATCTCCAAAATGAACACTTATCGTCAGGGTGTGGACTACAGGGTATCTAATCCCTTTCGCTACCCACACTTTAATACCTCAGTGTCAGTTTTATTTTAGATTACTGCTTTCGCTGTTGAAATTCTTTTAAGTATCAAAACATTTTACCGTTACACTTAAAATTCTATAATCTTCTCTTTAAACTCTAGAAAATTAATTTTTTAAATTAATTAAAAATAAACTTTAAAATTTATCTTAAAATTGGATTTTCAACTTACGTATTCTTTACGCCCAATTAATCCGAATAACGCTTGCCCTTCCCGTTTTACCGCGGCTGCTGGCACGAAATTAGCCAGGACTATTTTATTAAAATCATTATTTATTTTAAAAAAGTGTTTTAAAGTATTTTACTTTCATCACACTTGTGGTTTAGCTGGGTCAAGCTTTCACCCATTGCCCAATATTCCTCACTGCTGCCTTTTAATTAAGTTTGGACCGTATCTCAGTTCCAATGTGGCTGTTCATCCTCATAGACCAACTAAAGATCGTAAGCTTGGTACTCTATTAAATTACCAACAACTTAATCTTACATAAACTTTTCTTAAAACAATTTAATTTTAAATGTATTTAACAATTTTTTAAGGTTAATTTTTATGCATTACTCACCCGTTCGCTACTAATTTTATAACTAATAAAAAATTTTAGCTTGCATGTGTTAAGCTAACCACTAGCGTTCATTCTGAGCCAGGATCAAACTCTTTTATTATATTAAAATTTTTGCTAATCTAACTACCCCAGCTAATAAATTTTTTATTGAAATAACATATTCATTTCTCCAACTAAACAAGCTCCCACTTTCTTTAGCAAAAAGTAAACTTAAAATTTTACGATTTAAGATAATTTTTTCATTAGAATTAAAATAACGTAAAAAATTATATTTTATGTTTATCGTAGAGTTAATTTGCTTTGTAAAAACTTGTTGCAAATTTTGTTTTTTTAGCTTGCGGCTATAAGTTTGAAAAAATTCTTTTTTTAATTGAGTTTTCATTTTATCACAATATTACGGAGATGGGATTCGAACCTATAACTTTAGATCATGAGCCTAATGAGTTAACCAATTTACTCTACCCCGTTTTTATATTACTCCTAGTGGGATTCGAACCCACATTTATGTCACGAAAAAACATTGCCTTAACCATTAAACGATAGGAGCTTTAAAAAGTTTTTTACCATATTTAGAGCGAGATTTTTTTCTAGTTCCAACTGCATGTAAATCGTACACTCCTCGAACAAAATGATATTGAACTCCTGGTAAATCTTTTACTCGACCACCTCTAACTAAAACTAACGAGTGTTCTTGTAAAGTATGACCTTCACCAGAAATGTAACCAATTATGGATTTACCATTTGTTAAATTAACTTTTGCAACTTTACGTTCTGCAGAATTAGGTTTTTTAGGACTTGTTGTATAAACTTTCATACAAATCCCTTTTTTTTGAGGACATTGAATTAAAGCAATCGATTTGCTTTTGGTTAGAACTATTTTTCTTGGTTTTTTTAGTAATTGTTTGAAAGTAGGCATTAGTTAATTTCTAAATATGTAATATTACATTTGTAACACAAAAATAAAAAAATAATTTCATAAAAAATAAATGAATATAAAATAACGAAAAGTTGAAGATAAAAATCAGATGGTGTAATTAAAAAGAAAAATAAAGTATTAAGAAAAATAAAAATCTTACGATGAAATTTTAAAAGATTATATTTTATCATAGAATTTAATAAAAAAGAAAAAAAACAAATGAAAAAAGTTACAATATAAAATAGAAAACTAAAAACATAACGAAAAGTTAAAATTCATTGAACGTAATTTAAAATTCTAAATTCTATCTCAATATTTAAGATTGATTCTGTTTGTTTTATTTCCCATTGCGATAAAAAGCCAAGTAAAATTGGTAGAAGATAATAATAACAAAATAATAATGAAATAACATAAAGTATCGAAGAATAACAAAATAATTTAATTATAAAATACATCTGATACTCATATCAACTATTCTTAGAAAACAAAATAATTTGATAAACGAAAAATGGATAAACAAAGAGAAAAGAAGTCGAAAAAGTGATAATTCATACGGCGTCAATTAAATCTGTTGTTTGCGTTGCAATAAACTTTTTATTAGAAAATTGTAAAAATGGATAAGTTTCTATCAAAAGTCAAATTTGAACGTACCAAAAACAAATAATTAGACAAAAAACAAAACTAATAATAATATAGAAAAAACGATAAGCTATTTCAATTGAATAAAAATAGAACAAAGAATTGTTTATTAAAAGTTTAGTATTTAATGAGTGTATTAGGGTTCGAACCTAAGATCCATAAATTAAAAGTTTATTGCTTTTACCGACTAAGCTATACACTCTTGCTGAATTAGTTAACTTTTGCGTTATAAACTTTATAAGTAATATGTTTGGAAAGAATCGAACTTTCAATCCTTAAATTCGTAGTTTAATGCTTTATCCTAATTAAGCTACAAACACATAACTAATTTTTGTAAATTAATGAGTAATAATGGATTCGAACCATTAACTTTTTCAATGTAAACGAAATACTCTACCAGTTGAGTTAATTACCCTATTATACACTTCCTGAATAGGATTCGAACCTATAACTTAATGGTTAACAGCCATACGCTCTACCATTGAGCTATCAGGAA